TTTTTGAAATAGTATTTTTTTAGGTTAGCCCAACGCAATGTATGGGATAATCTACTTAGGGAACATAAATATACAAATACAGTAGATACGATTTAGAGTAATAGCAAAAAATATTACGATATTAGGGAATTGTACTAAAAAAAGGAAAGAGATCTAAAAGATCTTTTTCCTAAAATTCCTGTTCGGTCCATTTATTTATTATGCCTCCCTCCAATGAATATTCTCCTTATATTGTATAATATTTTAATAAATTGCATGAATTTCAATTTAGTTCAATCAAATACTGATAGTTATTTCTATGCAATGATTCGACCTAATGAATTCGTCCATTTAGATTGTATCCGTGTGGGATAATGATAAATAAAAGGAAGCGAAAAATAAAAAAAAAACGAGATTCATAAATAATGGGGTTGGTTCGGAGAGGGGGGTAGAATTTGGTATATATAATCTAATCACTATAAGCCAATTCTTGTGGAGGTTTCGAATAAAAATTCTAGAATCCGATTGAATCTAAGATTCAAATACGAATAGTTGGTTTACGTTATGGAAGAAACACATGTATATGTAATATTATATATTTAATAGTTATATATGAACTAAAGATATATCTAATCTGCCCTACTGTTGTGAATTTAGATAGGGATTCCAGTAGAAGTTCTTCCCTTTCGTCCTTGACTGTGAATTGAATGAATAAAGAGATGAAATAAAGAAAAAGAATGAAGGATTCAAAGAATGGTTCACAAAAAAGAAATGGAAAAAAAGTTGTATATAATATATATATAGATTCACAAAAATACCGTGGATAGGAACTAAAAAAAATATATCGAAGTAGTTCTGATGGTTCAATAATATTAGTACTTCAATTCGGCGTTCTTAGTTACTTTGGCTGGGTAAATCTTAGCGATGGAATAATTAAGTCATAATTCATTGAATGATTGTATCATTAACCATTTCTTTATTTTGGTGCGAGGAACTTATCATGAATCCACTGATTTCTGCCGCTTCCGTTATTGCTGCTGGGTTGGCCGTCGGGCTTGCTTCTATTGGACCTGGAGTTGGTCAAGGTACTGCTGCGGGCCAAGCTGTCGAAGGTATTGCGAGACAACCTGAGGCGGAAGGAAAAATACGAGGTACTTTATTGCTTAGTCTGGCTTTTATGGAAGCTTTAACAATTTATGGACTGGTTGTAGCATTAGCGCTTTTATTTGCGAATCCTTTTGTTTAATCCTATCAATCTGAAAATTACGTATTTTTTTATTATTTTATGGACTGGGACTTACTCCTTGCTTTTTGAATTATATCAAGATTTCACTCCTACAATTACTTATTCGTTGGGACAGTAATCCATGGGAAGGACTAATTTGAGCATGAGGAATTAGCACACCGACTCGCTTTCTTCCTTCCCCTTCTTATTCTTCTTAGTCCAACGGAAACTATTTTTTAAGGAGTGTTTTGTTGCAACACAGAAAGGAGGTATTTTTAAATTTACATGAGACCTGGTCCAAAATTCTAACTTAATTCTAATTAAGTATCATCATTATCATTATTGAGAATTTCCAATAAAAAAAATACATTTCTAAATAGAATAGATCTTTGACTCTGTTTAGAAATAGATACTAGAAATAGGTAAATTTTATTTCATTTTTAAATGAATATTAACTAAAAAAAAAAAATAAATATATAGAATAGAAATCGAATAAATAGAAGAAGTGATACAATACAAAAAAAGAACAGAGTTCTTTTTTTTTAGTCTATCTATAAGAGGAGATTATATGAAAAATGTAACCGATTCTTTCGTTTCCTTGGGTCACTGGCCATCCGCCGGGAGTTTCGGGTTGAATACCGATATTTTAGCAACAAATCCAATAAATCTAAGTGTAGTGCTTGGTGTATTGATCTTTTTTGGAAAGGGAGTGTGTGTGAGTTGTTTATTTCAAGAATAGGCTGGATCCACCCAGTTGCACTTTTTTTTTCGCTATAACTAAGAAAGAAAAAGGTGTATGATCCCGCGAATTACTTCTGAATACATTTTAAAAATCATATTTTAGAACCATAGCATTTCGTGATTCATTGGTAAATCTACTTTACTTTGATTTTCTATCAACCACAAATTGGGGACCATTAACATGGTTAAAGCTAAACCGTTTGAAGTCCAGATGCAGCATGGTACTCTTTCTACTACTATAGTTAATACAGAAATATTTTCAAAACGAATAGTTAGAATTTTTTTTTCGATATAAAACACTCATGTTGATAAAATGGGTATTTCAAACCCTTTCTTTCTAATGCTGAATTGATGACCTATGTATAAAGTAAGAAGAATTCTTTGGATTTGAAGGAAAAAAAAAAGAAACAACTTTGCTGACAATTATATATTTTTGGTTGGTCAGAAGAATCCTCCGAATATTCCGGTCTTGGATTAGTAATCATTTTCGATATTTTTTTTTTTTTAATATGAATAGAGAAGAGAGGGAGAGGATAGGCTCATTACATTAAAAAA